CTTTTTTGATGTTGATTATTACAGGCCTCTTGAATCTTCTCTTTCCTATTTATTTTTAATTTGATTTCTTGTTTTTTTGTAATGTGTATTGACTCTTATTTAACTATTTATTTATCTTTTTTAACTATTATATATATTTGGTATAGGAATTCACTTGTTGAGATCCCATGAATCAATTGAAACTCCAGATTCATACTAGAACCACGATGATTTAATAAAGCCAAGCCTCAAGCCAAGCTAAACTCAAGGGTTCTCTGAGTAAGAACACTTTCATAATCACTTATTCAATGAATGTATGTTATGACTCAACAAAATCTAGATCTAGAAAAGGAGTTGTCCTTCGGTAAAAAAAAAGTAAGTCTGAAAGAAGAAAAATCGTTTGATTTAGGAAATATTTATTTGAAATTTTTGGAGTCCGGTTTCGAGGTCCGAATATTAGTTATGAATCATAGTTTTCGTATTTCTTTTCTTGATCTATTCTATATTACATGGATTTCGTGTTCCAGATACTAGAATAATTATCCGACGAAATAGACTCATCTTGATAGAGATGACAGAACTATTCTCTGTATTATTAATAGGATCAATTATAACAAGTCACACACTCATATTCCGGAGATACCGAAACAAATAAATTCCACGGTCGAACTACCAGAATGGTCTAGAAATCAAAGTTTTAAGTTTAAGTAAAGTAATTTTTTTTTTACTAGTACTTCATAGTTCTTATTAAAGTTAACTCATTGCAATTCCATCCAGTAAAACGGAAGAATTATAAATTTCCAAAATAATAGATAGAAATACCGCAAATAGGGCCATAGCGACCCCCATTAGTGGTGTAGTCCCCCAGCCCGGAGCTACTTTACCATATTCCGAATTCAGTGGTTTCAATAAATTCCCTACGGTAGTTCGTCTTGGCCCAGATCTAGAACTATCCTCGACGGTTTGTGTAGCCATAAATCCTATTTATTTAATCATTGGTTGAGATCTGTTGACTTTGTATACCATTTCGTTGTAGTTGTAAATAAACGATCTTATTATAGATCCATTGTATTGTGATCTTGAAATTGTCTAAAAATGGAAATAGCAACCCTAATCGCCATCTTTATATCTGGTTTACTTGTAAGCTTTACTGGGTACGCCTTATATACCGCTTTTGGGCAACCCTCTCAACAACTAAGAGATCCATTCGAAGAACACGGGGACTAGTTGAAGTAATGAGTCTCCCATATAGGGTAGGGAGACTCATTACTTCAATTGAAATAATGAAAAATTATTTTACTTTTTTAGTTGGAACCTTAGGCGGTTCTCGAAAAAAGATAGCGAAAAAAATTATCCCTAAAGTAGAGACTAAAAGGAATGTATAAACCAATGCTTCCATAGATTCGATCGTGGTTTACAATTATAGCTTCCACACCTATTCATTTGGCATCATTTACCATATAGTATAAAATATAAAGATAAAGAAAAGGAAAAGAAAAGATAGTGATTCAAGTCAAGATTTCTTAAGTACTCTAACCCTATGTCAAATAAAAAAAAGAGGCGAAAGATACCAGAGCAATCTTGTATCAGACTACTTGTCTCCTTGTAGTTGGATCTCCTATTTTTTGGAATGCTCCAAATTCCACTTGAGCATCCAAATCTGGATCAATACCAGCAAAAACATCTCTGAACAAGGTTCTAGCGCCATGCCAAATGTGTCCGAAAAAGAAGAGCAAAGCAAACGTAGCATGACCAAAAGTGAACCAACCCCTTGGACTGCTACGAAAAACGCCATCAGATTTCAAAGTAGCCCGATCTAATTCAAAAATTTCACCTAATTGGGCACGTCTAGCATATTTTTTAACAGTCACAGGATCACTATAACTGACTCCATTGAGTTCGCCACCATAGAACTCAACAGTTACACCTACTTGTTCAACACTATACTTTGATTCTGCTCTCCTAAAAGGAACATCGGCTCTCACAATTCCGTCTCCATCCACCAAAACCACCGGAAATGTTTCAAAAAAAGTAGGCATACGACGTACAAAAAGCTCGCGCCCTTCTTTATCTCTAAAGACAGGGTGCCCTAACCATCCAACAGCTATTCCATCCCCGTTATCCATTGACCCTGCTCTGAATAATCCCCCTTTTGCCGGATTATTACCAATGTAATCATAAAAAGCTAATTTTTCGGGAATTTTAGACCAAGCTTCCGATAAACTTAGATTTTCGTCTAGTCCGGTGCTAACTCTTCGGTATATTTCTTGCTGAAAGTATCCTTGATCCCACTGATAACGAGTGGGACCAAATAATTCGATTGGAGTTGTTGCTGAACCATACCACATAGTTCCAGCAACAACGAAAGCTGCAAAAAAAACAGCAGCGATACTACTGGAAAGTACAGTTTCAATATTGCCCATACGCAATCCTTTGTATAGACGTTGAGGCGGACGGACACTAAGATGGAATAAGCCCGCTAATATGCCCAATGTACCCGCTGCAATATGATGAGAGGCAATTCCTCCGGGAACAAAAGGATCAAAGCCTTCCGCGCCCCATGCAGGACTTACAGGTTGTACTTTTCCGGTTAGTCCATAAGGATCGGACACCCATATTCCAGGACCATACAAACCTGTTACATGAAATGCGCCAAAACCAAAGCAAGCCAACCCTGAGAGAAATAAATGAATTCCAAAGATCTTAGGCAAATCCAAAGAAGGTTTGCCCGTACGTTCATCGCAGAATATTTCTAGGTCCCAATACACCCAATGCCAGATAGCTGCCAAGAAGCACAAACCAGAAAACACAATATGTGCCCCTGCCACACCTTCATAACTCCAAATACCTGGATTCGTTATAGTTCCCCCTGAAATACTCCAACCACCCCACGAATTGGTTATTCCTAAACGAGTCATGAAGGGTATAACGAACATACCTTGTCTCCACATTGGATCGAGAGCGGGGTCAGAGGGATCAAAAACCGCTAATTCGTATAAAGCCATCGAACCGGCCCAACCAGCAACTAGGGCTGTATGCATTATATGGACCGAAAGTAATCGACCAGGATCATTCAATACGACAGTATGAACACGATACCAAGGCAAACCCATGGAAATACCCCTTTATCAAAAAAAAACTAGACACTATGTCACTTTATTTTATCGCATTGGAATTGGAAAAGACTATACTATGTACCTAACTTTTCAGTAGATTCTGTATGAGAAAAGGTTAATATTTATTCCGTTCCATTGAAAATAAGGGAAAAATTCTGTTCGTAAGAACAAAGAGAAGCGGATCTATTCTATACCCGATAAGTACCAATACGCAATGGGAGGATTACTCCTACTTTCGGGAAACAAATACATAGATACTTGTTTATCATTCCAACGATTGATACGTTAGTTAAATTTTCTCTTTATTCATTCTGTCTTACTCTATAAACCTTTCAATATAAACCTTTCAATCTATGTATAAAAATCTATGTATAAAATACAATAAAGAGAAAAAGAGATAAAGATGATAAAGCCATTGTTACGTTTCCATATTAACGCGAAGTATAGTACTCAATTTTGTCTTTAAATTAATGCCCGTTGGTGTTCCAAAAGTACCTTTTCGGAATCCCGGAGAGGAAGATGCAACTTGGGTTGAGTTATAGTGCGACTTGTCAGACATATTGAGTCATATGGAATTTACCCGTTTTCTCCCCCGATCGAGATATCCTCTGTTTCGCCCAAGAAATATTGTATTGAGGGAAGCATCAATCATTCGGAGCGTGAAGTGTAATTAGATCAATTTATTTATATTTGCATTTTGGGATCCATATTATCAATTAGGAGGATTTATGGTTCACTTGGAAAAATAAAAATAAAGTATTCAGGCTCCGTTCAGAAAATACCAAATCGGTAATATATGTATGATTATTACTTGTATTATAAAGGATTCTTATCCTTACTATATTATTATAAGTAAGATGAGTTACTATAAGAGTGATTTCAAACGTCCAACCAATAACCAACAGAATAGCATGATGAATACATCAAATAGTTGAGTTGGGAAAAGACATGAAACGAATTGAAAAAAAAAGAAGTGGTACTGAGATTATTTGCCCTATATGTGCAAATAAAATTCGGACAGATCTTTTCCCGGAGTAGAACATGAACCTAAAAGAATTGCAAGGGCCCATTCAGGAACAAGAAAATTGCATCGTGATTTGAATATCGATGAAATAATACATCAATGAGAGAGATTAGTTCAATTTCTATAAGTTCAATAAATTCTTTTTTTATAGGTAAGGAAGCGAGAACACATCTCATGTTTTTTGAAAAATGGAAGAAAAACGTTTTTTTTTAGAAAAACCTATTAAGTTAAAGAAAAAAGAAATAGAACAAGAATCGACACATTGATTCTTTTTTCTCCATTTCATTTTGATTTTGAACCGTATGCATCCAAAGGTGCGTGTACGGCTCCTAAAGGACTAAAGGATAGGATTTTGTCCTAATCAACCGACTTTATCGAGAAAGATTACTTTTTTTAGGACAAGAGGTCAAGGAGGAGATCTCGAATACTATTGTTGGTCTCATGGTATATCTCAGTATAGAAGATCAGACTAGGGATCTTTATTTATTTATAAACTCTCCCGGCGGATGGGTAATATCAGGAATAGCTATTTTTGATACTATGCAATTTGTGACGCCCGACGTGCATACAATATGCATGGGAATAGCCGCTTCAATGGCATCTTTCATCCTGGTCGGAGGAGAAATTACCAAACGTCTAGCATTCCCTCACGCTCGGCGCCAATGAGTTTTGATTTGAAAAAAAAAAAGAAACACTATGCCTTCGCCATATTGAATATGAATAATAAGTAATAATAGCATGGCACTTCGAGTTCGATCTAAACAAACCATTATTTTATTTTATTGTTTTTTCATAACATGAGATTTTGTATCGAGATAGTAGTATGAAACAAAGGGTATTTCCGATTTGTTGATTTTATGTGTCGGGAGTACATTTCAGCGTCACAAACTTTTTTTCTTCCACACTAGAAGTCTCTTTTTGATATTCATCTTATGAAAGAGTACGAAAAAAAATAAATTTTCCTTATTTGATCGTATCAGAAGGGAACTTTGGGATTGCTAAATCATAGATAAGATATAGATATCTATATAAAGCAACAGAACCATCATAGTATTTTTTACTCCTACGAAAGGAAGGGTGGTAAATGGATAATTCAACGATCTGAATCAGATAAATTATATTTCTTCGATAGACATAGAAGAGAAGAATAAAGTAAATTCCATTGCGGAGCCGTATGCAACATAGAAATGCCCGTACGGTTGTTCAATTCCATTTTCTTCTTTTTATTTTTTTTATCCTTTAATTTAGCCCAATCATGCGAGATAGAAGAACCTGTTATATCAATAACATTAGGTTAGGATTATGATTCATCAACCTGCTAGTTCTTTTTATGACGGAAGATCAGGGGACTTTTTCAGGGAAACGAGACAGATAGTGAAACTTCGCGAAACCCTAACAAAGGTTTATGTACAAAGAACAGGTATGCCTCTTTGGGTTGTAGCCCAAGACATGGAAAGAGATATTTTTATGTCAGCAACAGAAGCCCAAGCTCACGGCATTGTTGATCTTGTAGGGGCGGATCCTGAGGATTTCGAGGATTTTTTATTGTAAATCTATTTCAAACCGTAATTTAATTTTCTGTGATTTTATATTGAATAGAAAAAATAGATAATCATTAATTATCAGATTAATTCTCAGGTTAAGATCGATCTAAACCAACCCATTCCATTCTAATTTCTAATTATATATACAACGTATATATATATATACGACATGCCAACTATTAAACAACTTATTAGAAATGCAAGACAGCCAATAAGAAATGTTACGAAATCTCCCGCTCTTAGAGAATGTCCTCAGCGTCGAGGAACATGTACTAGGGTGTATGTGCGACTCGTTCAGATCATGAGTTCGAACAAATACAAATCATAAAATTTTTCCAGTATTACTGAACGGCACCAATGAATAGAGTAAATGGAAAAGATTTTTCATATATCTATATTGTGTATTGTGTATGGAATTTATGGTTTCCATTGGTGTAAATCCAATCACCTAAATTTGAGATGAAAAGCAATTCCCCATAGGTAGTAAATAGTTATCCATTAAGCGGAGGAAATGGTATCATAAGAAGCAAAAAGAGAAGCAAAAAGATTATGCTCCCATTGTTAAAAGAACGGACTAAGAGGGTCAGCTACCTAGCCAACTTTCCTAATTAAATGCCGTTACTGTATAGATAACTCTTATTGTGAAAAGAGCTATTACTCTATAATTGATAATTGATGGGTAGAGCCAAAGAGTGTGAACTATACAAGTTCACAATACCATTTGATTAAATGAAAGAAGAATTGATTAAATGAAAGAAGAAGCTCCGGTGTATAGAGAGGACCTCGCCGTTTAAGAAATAACCATAGAAACGAAGGAACCCACTTTTTTTAGTATCATTAGAATTTATTATTTTCAGGTGAAATGCCCGAAAGGAATAAAAAATGGTGGTAAGGAAGGTTATAGTAGCAAAAGCCATTCGAATTCATATTTTATATATCGGAATAATCCGTTTTGTTATTCATCGACCAAGGGGGATAAAAGGATGGCTGAAAGAATAGAAATCAATTAGTTATTCATTAAGGTTTAATTTGATTCAATGACAAGAGTTAGACGGAGATATATAGCTCGTAGACGTCGAACAAAAATTCGTTTTTTTGCGTCAACCTTTAGAGGGGCTCATTCGAGACTTATTCGAACGATTACTCAACAAAAAATTAGAGCTTTGGCTTCCTCTCATCGAGATAGAGGCAGGCAAAAGAGGGATTTTCGTCGTTTGTGGATCACTCGGATAAATGCAATAACTCGCGAAAAGTCGGTATTGTATAGTTATAGTAGATTAATACATAATCTGTACAAGAAGCAATTGCTTCTTAATCGTAAAATACCTGCACAAATAGCTATATCAAATAAGAATTATCTTTACATGATTTCCAACAAGATCATCAAATCAAATTCAAATAAAGTAGATTATAAAGTCATGTACAGTAAAGGAATGATTGAAACGAAACAGAATTCCCCGGAGTGACTTCTCCGGGAAGATAGAATAAAAAAAAAATCACTTAAAAAAAAAAAATAAGTAATAGGAACGAACGAACATGTTTAAAAAAAATGGGAATTTTTTTTTCTTTTAACACCGGAACCCACTCTTATAGATTCTAGGCCTTTTCGAGAACAAAAAACACATCTGAGCTTGAGTTACGATTGGAGTTTGGAGTCAATCGAGGAGTATGTCTATTTTTTTTTTCTAGGACGAGTAATTCGAGTTCGGGGGATCGACTCCGATTTTTTATTCTTAAATAGTCTCTCATTATTAAGAAAGGGTAACAAAGATAAAATACGGGCTTGCTTTATAGCAATAGTAATTAATCGTTGTTGTTTCAAAGTCAATCTATTCACCCGTCTAGATAATATTTTCCCTTGTTCACTAATAAATCGACTAATTAAACTCATGTTTCTATAATCGATTCGATCCCCCGATCTAATTGGGGTCAAACGCCTACGAAAAGATCGTTTGGATTTGCGAAAAGATTGCTTGGATTTACGAAAAGATTGTTTGGATTTATCCATGGTTTATTCCTTATCTCTAAAATTCTATTTCTTTATTTTATTTACTTCAGATCCTACCAAAATAGGCTTTGATTTGTATGCATAATGTATACACATTATTCATATTCTATATTAAAAATGAAAATTAAATATATGTTAAGCTCTTTTTCTTCTTTGACTTGAAAAGAACACATGTGTTCCGTTCAATCTATTTCTTGATTTCCCCATGAATCGTATGCTTGTGACAATAGCGACAAAATTTTCTCAATTCTAATCGACCAGGCGTATTGTGTCGATTCTTTTGAGTAATATATCTAGAAATACCCGGTGATTCCTTATTGACATCATTTCGGGCACAACTGGTACATTCTAAAATAACTATAACTCTTACATCCTTACCCTTAGCCATAAACCCCCTTTGAATTTTGTATCGGCTTAACTCTTACATTTTCGATCCGAGCTGAAGAAGAAGAAGAAAACAAAAATAAATTAAATAGAAGTTACTAACTAGAAATGGAATTTTCTAAAAATTTCGTTGCAATTATCATTAAATTCTTATTTATTCAAATTTAAAAATTAATATTAATGTAATTAAGTAAAAATTTTCATTTTATATTTTATAGAGTAATAAAATAATAATTTTATGAAGTAATAATTAAGTAATACAATTTCTTTCTAACTATCAATTGTTCCTATCCTAAATCCACTAAATTATTATTCTTATTTAATTTAAGTATCTTCTTTCTATGCTATGATTTCGCGGAACCCTCCCTAGACTGGATCCACATTTAAATTTTAGGTCTCCCAAATTCGATCTTCGATCTATCACATTTTTGTTGAGGTTCCATACACTTTTTTTCTTTTCTCCCTATCCTAAAGCTAAGGAACTGAAATGAAAGAACTGAAAAAGGAGGGAGGAAATTCGAAATTTGAGTCATGTAGAATTGTATCTCTAATTTTATTCATTTCTTCACATAATCAATAACTAGAATCAAAAAAATGGGAATGACAAGGCATCCGGGAATAAACGATTAATCTCTATCAATAGGCCTGCTAAAGACCCAAACCATAGAGTACTTAGCACAGGTGCTACGGAGAGATATGTTTTTATATCTCGCATTGAAAATCCTCCTTTCCTATGGATTGTAATACATATGTGTATATGGTCAGATGTTGTAGTTCAAGATCATTTGTATTTATTTTACACAGAATTCCGAACTAAATGCTAAAATAGATATGTACAATTAATCAATAGATTAGATTTTCATCTAATCCCCTGTTCCTGAACATTACTGATAAAACTTTTTTATACGTTAGGTTTCAGATGTATATAATTCTTATATTTATGATATGTATAAGATTTTCTTATATGAAACCAAAAGGAAGAGAAGAAATGATAAGAAAATTGTATATAGATGGAGGAAAAAATGAAGATATGGAAAACAAGACAGGTATTTTGTAGAATGAGACTGCCCAACAATTTGAAAAAAAAAAGGGATGTAGCGCAGCTTGGTAGCGCGTTTGTTTTGGGTACAAAATGTCACGGGTTCAAATCCTGTCATCCCTACCTATTACTTCTTCTATGGACAGTAACGAGGATTAATTGAGAACGATTCAAATTGTACATAATTTTCCGTTTTTTATACTATATGTATGCAAGATACATTGGGGTAGATTTCTTTACAGTACAGTTGTATCCCCTGTCATAAGCATAAGAAAGCGCTCTTAGTTCAGTTCGGTAGAACGCGGGTCTCCAAAACCCGATGTCGTGGGTTCAAATCCTACAGAGCGTGAGTCAGTTTATTTGATGTCGAATCACAATAAAATATTTGAACAAAAAAAAAAACAAAAAAGTTTAATTGCAACTTGCATTGGACCTCCTGCGGGAAGGAGGTCAATAAAAAAGAAATAAATATTACTCAATCAAAGATCTAACTGATCACCGCGTCTGTATTGTAAATATGCGGTTACGAATAATCCTGCTAAAGTAATAGGAATTAGACCTAAGACGATTCCAAATAGAAAAACTTCAATCATTTCGGTTTGTTTAAGGGGATAAAAAAATAGGTAAGATACATTTAAAAATATTAATCTGAATTATCCATGAATCTCGATGACCAAGAATTGACAATTGATGTGTAAAAGAACCATAGAATACCAAGAATCTCAGAGAAATATTCGTTTTTATCAATTTTTTCATTCAATTTATTTCAAATAAGTCGTATCTTGTTTAAACCAATGAATAGAGCTGGGGTTATAGTTAAAGCAGCCAGTAGAAAACCGAAATAACTAGTTATAGTAAGCATGAAAGAGCTAAATTAGATATGTTCCTTTGCTACATATGCTGATA